ATATATCCAAAATACCCAAACAAGGTATACAAATCACTAATAGATTAGATTCAATGTCAAAGAATCCCGCGATTTCATCTATTATTAATTAAATATATATATATCAATTCAAATTAACTATTTTGAATCCTTTTTTCGCGAGGAGCTGGATGAGATGAAACTCTCACGTCCGGTTCTGTAGTAGAGGTGGAATTCAGAAAGAACCATCAACTATAACCCCAAAAGAACCAGATTCCGTAAACAACATAGAGGACGAATGAAGGGAATGTCTTATCGAGGTAATCATATTAGTTTCGGTAAATATGCTCTTCAAGCGCTTGAACCCGCTTGGATCACATCTAGACAAATAGAAGCGGGGCGCCGGGCAATGACACGAAATGCGCGTCGTGGTGGAAAAATATGGGTACGTATATTTCCCGACAAACCAGTTACAGTAAGACCCACAGAAACACGTATGGGTTCGGGTAAAGGCTCTCCTGAATATTGGGTAGCTGTTGTTAAACCAGGACGAATACTTTATGAAATGGGTGGAGTCGCAGAAAATATAGCCAAAAAAGCAATTTCAATAGCAGCATCCAAAATGCCTATCAAAACTCAATTTATTATTTTGGGATAAGAATGTAGAATCAAAGAAAATAAATCCTGGAAATGAAAAATGCAAGGTTTCTTTTTTTCTTTTTTGACAAAAAATATTTCTTTTTTTTCTTCGCCCTTTGCATTGAAAGAACAAATAAAAAATGATTCAACCCCAGACACATTTGAATGTAGCAGATAACAGTGGGGCTCGAGAATTGATGTGTATTCGAATCATAGGAGCTAGTAATCGCCGATATGCTTATATCGGTGACGTTATTGTTGCTGTGATTAAAGAAGCAGTACCAAATATGCCCCTAGAACGATCAGAAGTGGTCAGAGCTGTAATTGTACGTACCTGCAAAGAACTTAAACGTGACAACGGTATGCTAATACGATATGATGACAATGCCGCAGTTGTCATTGATCAAGAAGGAAATCCTAAAGGAACTCGCGTTTTTGGTGCGATCGCACGGGAATTGAGGCATTTAAATTTTACTAAAATAGTTTCATTAGCGCCCGAGGTATTATAATAGTCTTAAAATTTCAGATGAGACTACGATATAGTTATAATTGGAAAGAAATAGATTAAAATTTATTTAGTAGATTGTGTTTCACGCATATACCTTTAATTTAATAATATAATTTTTTTTATGAAAAAAAAATAAGTCAAAAAAAACATGTTGATTATATACAAATTTGGGGGCAACAAGAATTTTAGTCCATCATGAGTAGGGACACTATTGCTGACATATTAACCTCTATACGCAATGCGGATATGGATAGAAAAAGAGTCGTTCGAATAGCATCTACTAATATCACCGAAAACATTGTAAAAATACTTTTACGAGAAGGTTTTATCGAAAATGTGAGGAAACATCGAGAAAGCGACAAATCCTTTTTGGTTTTAACCCTGCGCCATACAAGAAATAGAAAAGGGCCCTATAGAAATCTTTTAAATTTAAAAAGGATCAGTCGACCTGGTCTCCGAATCTATTCTAACTATCAACGAATTCCTAGAATTTTAGGCGGAATGGGAGTTGTAATTCTTTCTACTTCTCAAGGTATAATGACAGATCGAGAGGCTCGACTAAAAAGAATAGGCGGAGAAATTTTGTGTTATATATGGTAATCCTTCTTATATCTGCCAGAGGGCGTATCATTTAGGAACGCCCCAACAAATATTCGAGGGGTTCGGTGGTTTTTCAACTTTAACATGAGTTTCCGTGGGAATACGATCCGAACTTCAAAATTTAAAGAAACTCATTTTCTTCCAAGAAGTCGATTTAAAATTAAGTTTAAGGAATTCAAAATATGAAAATAAGAGCTTCTGTTCGTAAAATTTGTGAAAAATGTCGACTAATTCGTAGACGGGGGCGAATTATAGTAATTTGTTCCAACCCGAGACATAAACAAAGACAAGGATAGTGTAAAAAAAACTCTCTAAAAGACCCGATGTACAAATAAAAAAGATCTGTTTTGACAAGAAATGGATATATCCATATATCTATATGACTCATATTTATGAGATGATAAAATATGGCAAAAACTATACCAAAAGTAGGTTCGCGTAGGAATGGACGTATTGGTTCACGTAAGAATACACGTAGAATACCAAAGGGAGTTATTCATGTTCAAGCAAGTTTCAATAATACCATTGTGACTGTTACAGATGTAAGAGGCCGGGTGGTTTCTTGGTCTTCGGCTGGTACTTGTGGATTTAGAGGTACAAGAAGAGGGACACCTTTTGCTGCCCAAACGGCAGCTGGAAATGCTATTCGTACAGTAGTCGATCAAGGTATGCAACGAGCAGAAGTCATGATAAAAGGTCCCGGTCTCGGAAGAGATGCAGCATTACGGGCTATTCGTCGAAGTGGTATACTATTAACTTTCGTACGGGATGTAACTCCTATGCCACATAATGGCT